ACGTACCCGTCATGGGCATCCTGCTTTTCTATGTTTTATAGACTTGTATGTAACTATTGAGAGTCGAGATATTATACATAATGTTAATATTCCAACAAAAAGTTTGATTTTAGTTCAAAATGATCAATATGTAGAATCGGAACAAGTGATTGCCGAGATTCGTGCCGGAACGTCCACTTTTCGTTTTAAGGAGAGGGTTCTAAAACATATTTATTCTGAGTCAGAAGGAGAAATGCACTGGAGTACTGATGTGCATCATGCGCCCGAATATCCGTATAGTAATGTTCATCTAGTACCAAAAACAAGTCATTTATGGATATTAGCAGGATGTCTATGCAGATCCAGTATAGTGTCTTTTTCACTCCACAAGGATCAAGATCAAATGAATTCTAATTCTTTTTCTGTCGAAGAAAGAAATATCTTTGATTTGACTAATGATCAAGTAAGACATAAATTTTTTGGTAAAAGTAAAAAGGATGGGCAAATTTTTGAGTATTCAAAACCTTATCGAATCATATCCAATGGTCATTGGAATCTCATAGATCCCTCTATTTGTCAAGAGAATTCCGATGATTCCTTGGCGAAAAAGCGAAGAAATAGATTCGTGATTCCCTTACAATATGATCAAGAACGAGAAAAGAAACTAATACCATCTTTTTGTATTTCTATTAAAATACCTATAAATGGTATTTTACGTAAAAATAGTATTCTTGCTTATTTTGATGATCCGCGATATAGAAGAAGCAGTTCGGGAATTACTAAATATGGGATTGTCGAAGTAGATTCAATCGTAAAAAAAGAGGATTTGATTGAGTATCGAGGAGCAAAAGAATTTAGTCCGAAATACCAAATGCAAATGAGAGTAGATCGATTTTTTTTCATTCCCGAGGAAGTGCATATCTTCCCCGTATCTTCGCCCATAATGGTCCGAAACAATAGTATCGTTGGAGTAGATACACGACTTGCTTTAAATATAAATACAAGAAGCCGAGTAGGTGGATTAGTCCGAGTGGAGAGAAAAAAAAGGAGTATTGAACTGAAAATTTTTTCTGGAGATATTCATTTTCCTGGAGAGGCGGAAAAAATATCTAGGCACGGCGGCATTTTGATACCACCAGGAATGGAAAATAAAAATTATAAGGGATCAAAAAAATTTAAAAATTGGATCTATGTTCAACGGATCACACCTATAAAAAAAAAGTATTTTGTTTTGGTTCGGCCCGTAGTCCCATATGAAATATCCGATGGGATAAATTTAGCAACACTTTTTCCTCAGGATCTCTTGCAGGAAAAGGATAATGTACAACTTCGAATTGTCAATTATATACTTTATGGAAATAGCAAGTCAATTCGAGGAATTTCTCACACAAGTATTCAATTAGTTCGGGCTTGCTTAGTATTGAATTGGGACCAAGAAAAAAGGGGTTTTATAAAAGAAGAGGTTCATGCTTCCTTTGTTGAAATAAGGGCAAATGATCTGCTTCGTGATTTCATCAGAATTGAGTTAGTAAAGTCCACTATTTCTTATACCGTAAAAAAGTATGATACGTCAAGTTCAGGATTGATTTACAATATTGGATTAGATCGTACCAATATAAATCCTTTTAATTCCAAGGCAAAGACTCAATCATTTCCCCAACATCAGGGAACTCTTGGTACGTTGTTGAATCGAAATAAGGAATGCCAATCTTTCCGAATTTTGTCATCATCCAATTGTTCTCGAATTGGCCCCTTTAATACTTCGAGATATAATAATGCGACAAAAGAATTGGATCCCATGAATCCAATTAGGGATTTGTTGGGTCCCTTAGGTACTACTGTATTTAAAATAGCGAATCCTTGTTTATCTTACTATTTAATAACTCATAATCAAATCTTTTTAAAGAACTATTTGTTATTTGACAATTTTCAACAGACTTTCCAAGTACTTCAATTTCAATACTGTTTCCTAGATGAAAATAGTAGGATTTATAATCCCGATCCGTGTAGTAACATCATTTGGAATTTATTCCATTTTAATTGGTGTTTTCTCCATCACGATTATTGTGAAGAGGCATGGACAATAATTAGCCTTGGCCTATTTCTTTGTGAAAATTTATGTCTATTGAAATACGGATCACGCATAAAAAAATCTGGTAAAATTTTCATTGTTCATGTTGACTCTTTAGTTATAAGATCAGCTAAGCCCTATTTGGTCACTCCGGGAGCAACTGTTCATGGCCATTATGGGAAAACCTTTTATGAAAGAGATACATTAATTACATTTATATATGAAAAATCGAGATCCGGCGATATCACGCAAGGTCTTCCAAAAGTGGAACAAATCTTAGAAGTTCGTTCAATTGATTCAATATCGATGAACCTCAAAAAGAGAGTTGAAGGTTGGGACGAACGTAGCCGAAGGCTTCTTGGGATACCCTGGGGATTCTTGATTGGAGCTGAACTAACCATAGCACAAAGTCGTATCTCTTTGGTTAATAAGATCCAAAAGGTTTATCGATCCCAGGGGGTACAGATCCATAATAGACATATAGAGATTATTGTACGTCAAGTAACATCAAAAGTGTTGGTTTCAGAAGATGGAATGTCTAATGTGTTTTCACCTAGGGAACTGATTGGATTGTTGCGAGCAGAGCGAGCAGGGCGTGTTTTGGACGAAGCGATCTGTTATCGGGCAATCTTATTGGGAATAACGAAGTCATCTCTGAATACTCAAAGTTTCATATCCGAAGCGAGTTTTCAAGAAACTGCTCGAGTTTTAGCAAAAGCTGCTCTACGAGGTCGTATTGATTGGTTGAAAGGGCTGAAAGAGAACGTTGTTCTGGGGGGGATTATACCGGTTGGTACTGGATTCAAAAAATTAGTACATCGTTCAAAGCAAGATAAAAACATTCATTTGCAAATAAAAAGGAAGAATCTATTCGAATTGGAGATGAGAGATATTTTGTTACACTATAGAGAATTTTGAGAATTTTTTTTTGTTCTTGCGTCCCGAACTATTTCCATGGGACATCAGACCAATCATTTACATGATACATTATTTAGTAATTCCTAACAAGAGGTTCATTCTTTTTACTTGAATTCTCTGGTCCCATTATGGATTTGGTAATCAACGAAAAATAAAGAATGAAAATAAATTCATGATTTTGGTCGTAGATCAATGGTCAATCCTGGTATAAGGTTCCGTCGGAACAATTATTTATTTCACAGGTTACTGAATCTCTCTAAAAAAAAAAAAAAAGATAAAGTGTGGCAAAATGGGAAGACGATATTGGAACATAAATTTGGAAGAGATGATGGAAGCAGGAGTTCATTTTGGTCATGGTACTAAGAAATGGAATCCTAGAATGGCTCCTTACATCTCTGCAAAGCGTAAAGGTATTCATATTACAAATCTTACTATAACTGCTCGTTTTTTATCAGAAGCCTGCGATTTAGTTTTTGATGCAGCAAGTATGGGAAAAAACTTCTTAATCGTTGGCACCAAAAATAAAGCAGCGGATTTAGTAGCATCAGCAGCAATAAGGGCTCGATGTCATTATGTTAATAAAAAATGGCTTGGTGGTATGTTAACAAATTGGTCTACTACAGAAACAAGACTTCAGAAGTTCAGGGACTTAAGAGCGGAACAAAAAATGGGGAAACTCGCCCGTCTCCCAAAAGGAGATGCAGCAATGTTGAAGAGAAAGTTATCCACCTTGCAAACATATCTGGGTGGGATCAAATATATGACGGGATTGCCCGATATTGTAATTATCGTTGATCAGCAAGAAGAATATATGGTTCTTCGAGAATGTGTCATTTTGGGCATTCCGACGATTTGTTTAATCGATACAAATTGTGACCCAGATCTTGCAGATATTTCTATTCCGGCCAACGATGATGCTATAGCATCGATTCGATTGATTCTTACCAAATTAGTATCCGCAATTTTGGAGGGCCGAAATAGTTATATAAAAAAAGGTTGATTATCTTATAATTTAATAGTTAAGAAAAAGAAGAAGAAGATTAGTTCCTTTTTGTTGAACTCCATGGATTTCTTTGATTGTTTATTATTTTGGTTTGCATTTTTGAACTATGTTTTGAATATTTAATAAAAAATGATTGGTATTTTTTTTTTATGTAATTTCTTGGTATTCTAAATATATCTAAATATAATGTATGATTCCTATTCATGAATGAAGGTAGATGAATTGAGAAAGATATGGTTGAATCAAAATAATTCCTTTTTTAAGTTCGATTTCTATTATAGGGCAATATGAATGTTATACTATGTTCCATTAAAACACTCAAAGGGTTATACGATATGTCAGGTGTAGAAGTAGGCCAACATTTATATTGGGAAATAGGAGGTTTACAAATTCATGCCCAAGTGCTTATCACTTCTTGGGTTGTAATTGCTATTTTATTAGGTTCAGCCATCATAGCTGTTCGGAATCCACAAACCATTCCGACCGACGGGCAGAATTTCTTCGAATATGTCCTTGAATTTATTCGAGACTTGAGCAAAACTCAGATTGGAGAGGAGTATGGTCCTTGGGTTCCATTTATTGGAACGATGTTCCTATTTATTTTTGTTTCTAACTGGTCAGGTGCTCTTTTACCTTGGAAAATCATAAAGTTACCTCATGGGGAGTTAGCTGCGCCCACGAATGATATAAATACTACTGTTGCTTTAGCTTTACCCACGTCAGTGGCATATTTCTATGCGGGTCTTAGCAAAAAAGGATTGGGATATTTCGGTAAATACATTCAACCAACTCCAATACTTTTACCAATTAATATCCTAGAAGATTTTACAAAGCCTTTATCTCTTAGTTTTCGACTTTTCGGGAATATATTGGCTGATGAATTAGTAGTTGTTGTTCTTGTTTCTTTAGTGCCTTCAGTAGTTCCTATACCTGTCATGTTTCTTGGATTATTTACAAGTGGTATTCAAGCTCTTATTTTTTCAACTTTGGCTGCGGCTTATATAGGTGAATCCATGGAGGGTCATCATTGACTAACTTTCGAAATAGTTTTTTAAGCTTATCCCAATTAAAGCAATGCGGGGTTCAATATAATCCACAGGGCTGGAGAAGAAAATTAAAATAGCTAATATTATGTATTAAAGTGCAGGTGGTTTACGTTATGTAAGAAAAAAAGTATATGTTATTTACTAGTTAGATAGGAATTATCCCTATCTCTTTTTTTCTAGCTCACTTCATTTATATTTATAATTTTTATAGATTCAAATATCAGTCCTTTTTCTATTTTTTCTGTGATTGTTAATTGAATGAAAGAATATAAGAGTTTCTAAACAAGAAAACACAATGGCTAAAACCGTATGTATCTATTTACATAAAACTCCATCATGGGTAGAAAGAAAGGAAAAACAGTATATGGAAGTAGTTCTTAAAATTAAGTAATATTCTGTTGGAGTTTTTAGCTACTTCGACCCGATAGATTTTAGTGATAAGTATCAATAAAAAAAAAAGAAGTAAGTAAAAAGGTAGTATAGTAAAGTAAATAGTAAAAGTATAAAAAGAAGTGGATAAAGATTAAGTAGTAATTCATTGGTTGGTTGTATCATTAACCATTTCTTTTTTTTTTTTTTTTGCGAGGAAATTACCATGAATCCACTTATTTCTGCTGCTTCCGTTATTGCTGCTGGATTGGCTGTGGGGCTTGCTTCTATTGGACCTGGGATTGGTCAAGGTACTGCTGCGGGCCAAGCTGTAGAAGGTATTGCGAGACAACCAGAAGCAGAGGGTAAAATACGAGGTACTTTATTGCTTAGTCTGGCTTTTATGGAAGCTTTAACAATTTATGGACTGGTCGTGGCATTAGCTCTTTTATTTGCAAATCCTTTTGTTTAATTTTATCGTAGAATAAAAATGTAAAAAAAAGGGGGACCTATCTTTTTTCTTATTTTCTTAGCTGGGAGTTTCCCTTTGCTCCTTCGAATTTTACTCCTATAACTATTTATTTTTTGTTTGTCGAAACAATACTTTGGGAGGGACTGATTTGAGGATAAGGAATTAGCGGATCCACTCGCTTTCTTCCCTTTCGTTCTTAGTTTAGTAAAATTCCATTAAAAATAAGAAATGGAACAAAAAAATCGATAAAAAAAAGGGGGGAGGCGAGTGGAGTGATACAAAAAGAACTCTGTTCTTTGTTAGTCCTATCTATAAGAGGAGAGCATATGAAAAATATAACCGATTCCTTTGTTTCCGTGGGGCACTGGCCATCCGCTGGGAGTTTCGAGTTTAATACCGATATTTTAGCAACAAATCCAATAAATCTAAGCGTTGTGCTGGGTATATTGATTTTTTTTGGAAAGGGAGTGTGTGCGAGTTGTGTATTTCAAGAATAGGTTGGATTTCGCCGGCTGCACTTTCTTTATATTTATGTATTCTTTTTTTATTTGCGTAAATAGGAAAAAGGGTGCACAATCTCGACGAATTACTTCGTAATTGGATTTTATTCAGAAATCATATCTAAGAACCATAGCATTTCGTGACTAATTGGTAAATGAACTTTGATTCTCTATCAACCAATAATGTTGAGGTCTTTTACATGGTTAAAGATAAATTGTTTGAAGTCCAGGCACAGCATACCGTGGTACTCTTTCTACCGCTACATTAGTACCGAAATACCGCAAATCAAAAAAAAAAAAAAAAAAATAATTGGGAATTTATCCGATGTATAACACTCATATGGATAAATTTATTTGAACCATTTACAGGTATAGGAAAGATGGGTATATTCCCCCACCCCTTTTTTTATCCACTGCCAAATCGACGACCTATATATTGTATAAAAAAGATAAATTTTTTTAATTTTTTGGATGAAAAAAAAAAGTTTGTGAATAAAGAACAAATAAAGAAACAACTTTGCTGACAATTTTTTATTTTTTGTCTGGTCTGAAGAGTCCTACTATCCTAACTATCCTAATATTCTGATGTTAGATCAGTTTCGATATCTTTGAATACGAACAGAAAAGAGAGGATAGGCTCAAGAGAGGATAGGTTCATTCCATTCAAAGATCAAAGATATGGGAATGTCTATCAAAGGAAAGAAACAATTGAGCGTGAGAGCCAAATGAATCAAAAGATTCATGTTTGGTTCGGGAAGAGATATGAGAGTTGTGAAATGAATGTAAAGATAATCTACTTTCATTAAATGATTTATTAGATAAGCGAAAACAAAGGATCTTGAGTACTATTCGAAATTCAGAAGAATTACGTAGAGGGGCCGCTGAACAGCTCGAAAGAGCGCGGGCTCGATTACGTAAAGTGGAAATGGAAGCAGATGAGTATAGACTGAATGGATACTCTGAGATAGAAAGAGAGAAAATAATTTTGATTAATGCTACTTGCGATAGTTTGGAACAATTAAAAAATTACAAAAATGAAACTCTTCTTTTTGAACAACAAAGAGCGGTTAATCAGGTACGACAGCAAGTTTTCCAACAAGCTTTACAAAGAGCTCTAGGAACTCTGAATAGTTGTTTGAATA